GCGCTCTTTGTCTCGTCCATCTGAGGCCGACGGGTGCGTCACATCCTTTGTGAGCGAATCTTTTCGCCCTACGCTGAGTCGTAGTTCTATTTAGCTGGGGCTGCTCCTTAGTCGTTGGCCTCCTTTGCTTCTTGGCTGTAGCACTTCTCTTGCGTGCGCAGGTTCCCCTAGCTCTGTTCATGGATCTATTCTAAGACTAAAAATTTAACTATTCTTCTCGTTATAGCTCCTATTCCTACTTCTTCTAGCTTTTCCACCCGCTTTTATATCTTACATCTATTCTTCAAGCTCGAGCTCTTACTCATTCAGATAGGATCTTACCCCCCGAGCTGGTTTTTTTTACCTTTTGGATCTTTTTCTCGGGCTTTTTTGCTCTTGAAAACAGCTACCACCCAACATATAAATGGGCACTTGTGCTGTAAGACCCGGGATAAGACAGCGAGGACAGTTCTTCGTCTTCTTCGTGAGCTGAACTGAGCCTATCTATTGAGGAAAAACCGCTTTCTTCGCTCTCATCCCTTGACTCGCTAGACTGCAAAGCTGGACCTCCCTACTTACTGGATTGCCCCTTTTTAGTTACAGAAACCTGAGGCAAAGAGCTTTTCTGAGTGTCACATCAAACAAGAGCAAAAGTTCATTTCAAAGGCGGAAAATCGAAGATTACAAGCTTGCGCCTCTTTTCATTCTACTCCTATTTTCCGGAAATAAGGAGTGCTACCGCGCACATTTAGGGCACCCCCATCCTTGACTTGGACTAAAAGAAGTAGGAATGTAAATTAAGCCAAGCGGGGCGGGGAATCCGAGTTTACGACAGTTGGGGCGCAAAATAGATCTGATGAGGCTCTGAATCAAAAGGCAACGGATAGGCCGTTTGAAGGCCGCTGAACGATCGATACGATGTTTAGGGCTGAGATCGGAATCGAGAAAGGAGGTTTTCTTGGTCAGACTGTGGGCTATTTGGGGCACTTTCACAAAAGACTGATCCCTCTTCCTCTTAGCCGGTTGCATTGAATTGAAACAAAATCCTGTTTATTTAAGTTCCAGTAGCAGTAGTTTCTTTGACAGCTTATCCAGTAGCTGGTGAGACAGTACGAGTCAAAGTTGTTCGTGCTGTTCAAAAATAGCTCTAGTTCTTCTTCCTTTTCTTTCTTAACTTCGTCATCCTCATCATAATCGTGTTCCTCAGAAATGTGGAAGACTTTAGTATCATCTTCGAACATGTGACTATCTTGCTCAACCTTCTCGTCACACCCTAAGCCCGGCCGCCTAAAGACCTTTCCGCATTCTGGATCTTCAAAGAGAGCTCTCTTTTGTGCTGGAGAATACATGGCGTCAAACGGTGGCTAACATTCCTCTTCCATTGCACAACCCCTGGGCTTCCCCAATTGAGTATCCCATTGCTTGCATCATTCGAAGAGCTTTCGCATCGTATACCTTAAGCCCCTTAGAAATAGGGCATTACAGCTTCCAATTCAAATCTTTAAACAGTGTAGCAGGCGTATTAGGCTAGATAGCTGGATCTGGGGCATTACCACTGGGTATATCCAGGTACCTCAACCTTTTAGACATAATTTATCTTTATGGCCCGTTCCCGGCTCTGGAGGTGTCAGACCCCAACCCATGAAAGGTCCAGTCCAAAACTTTCGATCTAGGTCATTTTTGTTTAGCAATAAATGAACATATTGAGCAAGTATGTTAACTTCGCCTATTCCTGCCCATTGCTTCTGAGCGAGTCCGGGCGTATCAAAGGCTTTGCCGAGCTAACCGTCCCAAGTGAACCTTTCGGGGTGAAGAGCATATTGAGCGAGAGGTCTTCCTTGTGGTCAATCTCTCTAGTACTCTTTGATAAAGGTAGTCTGGGAAGACTGACTGAAAGGGCTCTTATCCGTATTGGTTCGTTCTTTCCTCCATTCTCTGAGCGAAGAAAGCGCAGTCTTTCAAAGGGGTCTTTTGCTCCTATCGTAAAGGCTGTTTCAACTCGATCTAGCGACCGTAGGAAGGGGGAGCATTCCTCGGTGAACCATCGAAATTGGTTTTATCCGATATGACTAGCGCAGCGAAGTCAGAAGGGCAGAGGGCATTACACTGTCGGGTCAAATAATTTATTTTCAAACGAGTGGAACGATAGCGCAGCGAGTCAGTCAAGCTAAAATCAAATTAGATATGATATAGAGAATCCAGATAGGACCATTGAGTATTCTTGTTCAGAAAGAAAAGAAGTAGATGCTAGGCGTAGGGGAATCTTCCTCTAATTGGCCTACTCAACTCGTTCCCTCGGTTGTTTGTCCGACTAATCAACATAAGAAAGAAGATCCCTTGGTTCGCTGAAACAGATCGACGCGAAGGCCTGTTTATAACCAGTAAAATGCGATTTAATGAGCCCCTAAGCTTTGCTAAGCCCGTAAAAAGACCCCACCTGCATTAGCCAAAGCTAAATCCGACGGATGAATGGGAAGACCTCTCCCTCCCTATGGAATAGGGGGCTGAAACGGGGGCAGACGCGGTTATAAGGGAAGTAGCCTTCTCGGCCTGCTCGTTCGTTTGGAAGAGTGATCAAGAGCACCAGACCACATAAAAAAGAAATAAAGACACACACGAATTTCACGGCACGAGCTTCCGAGCCGGCTCCTCTAAGAACTACCTCGGATAGTTGTCGAGGGAAGGAAGTCGAAAATCAACAGCTCAGAAAGCTTTACCTTGACAAACCTGCACTTTGACAGCAAAAACCGCCTGCTACTCACAGAGAACAGAGAAAAGAAGGATACGAAGGCTCGCTCGCGCTTAGATTTATTAACATGTATGTGGGCCCCAACACTGTAGGAGCCACTTCTATTGACTGACCATCTTACAATGACGTTAAATCAGGACTGGACTCAGCGAGAGTCCTTAGTCCTGATAGCCAGTGATTCACTGCTAGATTCGCCGCTTCTCCTGCTTTTAGCGGTTCAATGGGCAGCTGCTTGATTTGGTTCAGGAAAAATGGAATCCACTGATTCGGATAAGTCTTATGAGACGAATTCGGGCTCAAAGGAGGCTTCGCTTCATCTCTATCTTGAGATTCGACAAATGATTCGGATTCTGCGGATGAAACGGCGTTACCTTCTGGTTTTGGAGAAACTGGGTATGTTGCTTTGTGAGAAAGGACGGGGATGCTCTTTCGTCGGCTGATACTGGTTCGGATACTTACTCTTCGGCGAGAGGCCTAATCGAAGGAGTTGTTCCAGTCGTCAATCTCGGCTTGGTAGGCTCGTCGGTACGGTGGTACGGTTCACTCGGCAGGCCTGATACGGTTCGGTACGGTTAGATTCACAATTACATCTGTTTTTAATTCATTGTGATCCACTTCTCTTAAAGAAAAGGCAAATTGACAGCCACATCAAAAAGCTGTTCTGTTCAGCTAGCCCCACCCTAGCACACGTAAGTAACCAAGCCAACCAAACCGCCTGCGAAGATACTTTTTTGTATGCTCTCTTTTTTTCCCTACGCGGACCAAGGGCCTTCACCTTTGAAAGCCCTAGGATAGGATCAATGGAATTACCCGAGCTAAACGAAACAAGTGCTTTCCTTGTCCGGTATGAGTTGAGAATGTCAGAGGAAGTATCCTCTTCTAGGGCCAACTCCCTGTGTTATTGTAGCGAAGCGAGGCTTTTCACCGACTGAAAATACCACCAAGTCAGTAGTAGTCCCAATAGTGGAATAGTCTATCCGATTACACCTCTAGCCGCCCTAGCCTAGCAGAAGCAAGCTTGTTGCGCGCGATTCTAGCATACGCTCGGCGGCTCGTTCCTATCAAGCACCACAGGGTGCTGCGTGAGAAGCTGCTCAGCGCACTAGTTAAAAGAGGACTTCCTAACCAACAACAACTCCAGTTTCTTATTGGCCAACAACAGATCCTCTTTCTACCGAACCAACGGCTCCGGTTTCTCCCGATCCCTCATCAGATCCTGATCCCTTTGCATTCGAATAAGCTCTTTCATCCGCCAAATCATATGAATAAAAATTCTCAGCATCCAACAGAGGCTAAAGCCTCATCTGTACCTGTAGAAGAGTCACCATTTGCCGAATCTCAAGATAGAGACGAAGCCTACGAAGACCCTGAATCTGCGGATCCAGGGCAATGGGTGGGTTTTAGTGGGCACCGGCTATGTATGATACCGATTATGGGCGGTTCAGGGTGGGGTCAGAAGGTCCGCAAAAAGATCAACTTGTAACATTTCCAGGTCTTTCTGCTCCTTCAAATTCAAGTGATATTGGTGCTCGCTCCGGTGCTTATAGCTTCGTGGATCTCAATCACCATTTCGAGATGGAAGATATGCTGTTGCTTTGCCCCTTGCCCCTGCTTCGGGTGGAGCAGCTCCGCCCTTGCTACTCTCTTATAGTAACTAGTGGTTATCCCAACCAAGCGAATTGTAAATACTACACTAGTGTGGGCGGATCAATGACTACTGGACTCGATGGCCTCCTCGACATTAGACAGAAAAATGATATGCTAAATGCACTAAGATTTCTGGTTGAGTACACGGGTACTGCCCTTCTAAGTTGAGCTGGCCCGGGAAAGGGAATCTGGGAAGGAAGACCAGAGAATCTAGAATCAAAGGACTACTTTTCGTGATGAGCTTATTTGAAGGAATCTTTCGCTGTATGGCCTCTTAAGCTTCTGCGAATCTATTTCCCGATGAGTTTTGACAAGAGGAGGGAGGAGGAACCGCGAACAGCTCTTTGCCTTTCTGCTTCAAAGAAAGAGGTGGGGAGAACAATCAGTTGGAGCACCCATAAAGCTTGGGAAATGCCTTTTCCTTGCCGCCTACCTATCCGCTACTCTCATTGATTCTCTCATAAGGTGATCAGACAGGCAAGTCTAGCTCACAAGCAGCTGTGGAACGTCTTCCCCGATCTCTGCTGGTGTGTAATGCCAGTCAAGGTAGAGAACAATCTATCGAGATGGCGTACCATAATCATTCAGTAGTGGACTAGCATAGGTGCTACTAAGGCTGGCTTGCCCGCTTCGTCCGATTAAGCCGGCACCAAGCCCTTTGAAAGTGAGACAATAACATCAGGTTACACAGGGTAAATTCCAACTATTCTGTTCTTCAATCGATGGATCAAAAACAAGGTTCTCAAGCCCCGGAAAAGACCGCTAACACGCTCGATTCCTAACCGCGGAATCGTGGCTTTTGTGTCCCGGGGATGGAAGGGGTCAAAACTATTATTAATCTAGTTAGAAGATGTCCTTTTCGTGGATCTACTTCATGCATGAATGGGAGGACGAAACCAAGGGAACGAGTAGAGTATACGGAGCGAGCCAAAAGGTGGCTGGGCTCAGAAGAAGCAGATTCGAAGAAAGATCACTCAAATAGGTCTTTCACCGTTCCTTTAGTATGACCATTTTGAACCGCTTTCAAGCAAAAAGGGGCCACACACAGCATAGGGAGCAGAGCTACTGGCTGGTGTTACAAAGAGAGATTGATGGTCGAGCTAGCTCTATTCCTTTCCTTATGGCCTTATGGTATGGTTCATTCCTGTGTTCTTTCAACCTCGGCTCGGTTTGGTCCGTATGGCTTATTGAGGAGCTTTGGGGTGAAAAGTTTCCTTGACTCCGAAGGTTCAGTCGATGGGTTGGTGTCCTCTTTCTTTGGGCTCAATGGAACCCCGTCCCTATGAAATCATCCTATGGTTCATGCTTCAGCAGCCGGAAGTCTAGTCTTTCTCCATATTTGGTCATTCGGAGCGAGCCGAGAAGGCATGAGTAGCTTCCTCTAAAGAAGACTTGATGGTTTGATTCGGTTAACTATATGTAACTATAGAATTTATCCATTCCATCCCTTAGTGCGCTGCCCTTCCTCTCGGCTATCTCTCTTATCATTCGCATAGTGTCCATTTCGGGTAGAAGGACTGTAGGTGTATTGTGCTCCTTGTAATACATGCGTTAAGCTCGTAGGTTCAGGGATTGATTTGATCGGAATTCTGTAACTATCGAGTTAGAGATCGGGGCGCAGTATTGGCACGCCGAGGTGAGCAGACCGGGGGTCGGGGATGCGAACCGTTCAGCAACCAATCAGTGTATGGCGCGCCGGGCCGTAGATCGACCGCAGGAAGAACATCTTTGCTGGTCCCCGGACGCCCTCTTATAAGCTGGTACGCACCAAACCTATGATTACTCCTGTAGACATCTCCGACTACGTCCCTTTCCTTTGTTCAGTTCGTTGCGAGCAAGTATGGATCACAACCCTTCGGCATCTATTCCCACGCGTTAGATCGTGGATAGGCACCGCTTCATTTGATTTCCCTCTGGAATGTGGCTCACTAATGATCATACGAGACAGCTGATGATACAAGGGTTGATGAATGTGACACAATATGAATAGATTAATGTTGCGGAGACAGGATTTGAACCTGTAACCTTAAGGTTATGAGCCTTACGAGCTAACCAATTGCTCTACTCCGCGGCAAAGGGAAGATGCGAACCGTATGAACTAATGAGCGGACCAGAGGTTGTCTTGTCCAAGTCCTTCTCACTCGCATTCTCTTTATCGAATACTTCGTGAATGGAATCTCCCAACTTGTAAGTAGAAATCTGGGCAGGTAGCTTTCTTGCTAGTTGAAGGTCTCTTTTGGTTGCTTAACGGCATCCTCGCAGAAGAAGCCATGTTTCTTATTAGTAATAAACTAAACTTTCCTTAGTGATTACACAAGGGAGGTACACTTAACACCAGCAGTTGAGATCGAAAAGAGCCATTTTTCATCATAAATTCCCGGGAAAACGCAAAAAATAACTTTCCTTTTTTTTTTATGAAGGGAAAAGTGATTGCAACGAAAATTCCCGAGAAAATGAAAGATTAGTCAGATCAAGGGGAAGGGAAGAAGAAAGGGTGGGCCATTGATAAAGAATCGATTCCAAACCACAATGCTAGCAGATGGCGGGCTTTCTAATTAATTAATGACAGCACTTTTGCATAACCTCTGTTTTCCTTGGGCATTGGAACAATCACAAATGCAGGAAGAAAGAGTGGGTCAGTTCATTGTCTCCCCTTCCCGATCGTGCTAACTTTGGCTCTCACAGTCGAAATAATCTCCATTAGGACCAGGCCTTGCCTTCTTGCCTCCCCCTTGTACATCCTCTTATTTCTCTCTCTCCATAAGACATAAACTGTGGCTGCAAACACCAATTTTACTATGATGTTGCCCAGAGAGTGTCCTTTACAGGTTCTAGCAATCCACATGACCGTTTCAGACCAATTCCTTTGCACACATGGCAGGTTGCATTTCTTCCTTAAGATAAACCATATTCTATAATCAAAGCTAGGAATCAATGGGATTACGCAACGTGGCCTATGCAGATAGGAGCACCTTATGCTTATGCAAGTCCAGAGCAAAGATTCAAGGAACCGGTATTCCCAATCCTATATCAGAGGGAACGAACACTTAACCAAAGTCAAATAAGAACCGGTGAGAATGAATAAAATTGCAAAAATGATGAGGAATTGGTAGGGGTAGAAGCTCTCAAGAAGAAAAAAAGGAAGCTAGCCCATGTTGAGAAGGGCCCGGAAGAGATCAAAGTTCTTAAAAAAAAGGTGTTCAACTAAGTCAGGGAAGGGGTTGGGAAAGGATTTCATACCCAGGGAAAAGGCATACCTAAGGGCTTCAAAGGTAAAGGCATGATCGGCAGGCAGGCCTAATGGATAAATCCTTCACTCAGCTGTTCGGGACGAGGAGGCTAGACGAAAGGATTCCTAGCTAAAAGACCGAGTCAAGCGACCAAGCAAAGGACTGCCATACATAGTGGGAAGCGGCACTTGCAGACCTGAAGCTGGAGGAACTACTGCTTACGCTGGTAAATGGTTGGCAATCTATCATTCTTCTCTCTGAAGCTGTATGAAACCTTCCACCTCGTATAGAATATGCCTTATTTCAACAAAAGGCTTGCTTCTCTTATCAACAGAGAATCTCTTCCGCCAACACCCCTCAATCCCAAAAAGGGAGACTATACCACAAGCCTCAAATAAAAGTCTTCTGTTCCTCCCCTTTCCTCCTCTCCTCAGTCTAGCCGGTAAAGGCTGATCGCGGCCTTTCTTCATTAGCAGCTGGTTACGATTGAAAATACACGCTATTTTAGCTTAAGCTTACCATTCTGATTGCAGAAGAGGAAGTACGACGAGTACGGTATGAAATAGGTTGGCAAAGAACAGAGTAGTTTAAAGGTCAGGTATAAAAACCCGCTGCGGATATTGATCTTTCTTTCTCGGAAGCCTATCCCTCTTTTGATTATGATACCCGTCGAGTACAAAAACGTAGCAACAATCGCTTGTAATTGGTATACTATCTAAGCCGGCCGTTTCCCTTCATCGACAAAATATGTTTCCAGCGAGAGACCTATACCATATTACTCAGACGGGAGCAGAGCCGAAAGCAGATCCATACGTTGATCGAGTCAAAGAACTAGTAGATCCCAAATGAAGAGTTTGATTCTACTGTTGAAGAGGAAGAGAAAGGCCTATTCCACCAACGACTCTTTCTCCACTTTAGGGATATTTCATACTTCTTCCAACTACGGTAAGTAGCAAAGGAAAGCTTAAGAACGTTGAAAATTCGCCCACTCGTCCCTCTGGCCCATTACTTAATAAGGATTGAAAGAATCAAATGAAAAAAAAGGGTTTACCGGATTGAGCTTTAAGCCTAGAACGCCAGAATGGATAGACTACCTTTTTTATTGCCGCCTACTGAATCCTCAAGCTCTGTCTCCCACTTCTCTGTCACTGCTTGAAAAGAGCTTTTCACCTTAAGAGAGAGCCCACTAGTTGCCCGTGATCGGCCCTTCTTACCAAGAGGGAGATCCTACCTTTTAGCTTACTGCCTAACTAGAGCTAGCAATCCATCTTTGTCTTCATCGAAGGAGGCGAGCAGCTATCACCGTTGACCGGGCGATTCCGGAAAGAAAAGCTATAAGAAAACTCCATCAGATGAATTTCACAGGGAGATATAACTGAGTGGACACAATTAGATTTTTTTGTGCGAGTTGCTATCTGGGCATTGGTTTCTTTAGGGCATTGTAAAATCTCTTCTTCTCCTTCCACCTTCAGCCGACTCTGCCTCAAGCTCATAGCAGTCAAAGAATGAAATGAAGACAAAGTAAGCAGTCGTCATCCGAGAAGCTATGGGAATTAGAATGTTGACGATGAAGCTGGTCAATCAGTGCCAGTTACAGTGCCAGAGCAAGGAAAAGGTCAAGTGTAGGGGGACGAGTTGCCTATAGAGTACGCCGCAATAAAGGAAAGCAATAAGACAGTTTGCTCTTACCGCTTGTGCGTTGTAGTACCAACTAGAAGTAGTCCCAGTTCCCACTAGAAACTATAGGTCTAGGGTAGGAGCACTATAGGAGGAAGGCGGGGTTCCTTCTACTTTCGTTTCGAGGTTAAGGGGTTTACCTATTTACATTGACTTTGACTCAGCACGAAATATCATGCTACTAGAAGCGAAGTCCCACTAGCAACTACAAGAAGAACCTTTTCGCTGAAGAACGCCAAGAACAAGAAAAGGAATTCCTTAGCCCAGACAGAGCAAGGGCCTATCATTAAAGCGTCATCGACTGCTGGTATGGATTTACGAACTGGCTATGCCCTGCGCCCTTGGCTTCTATAAAAGTACTTTTGTCCTTGGCGGAAGCTCTATATGGTAGTACCGCCCTCGACTCGAAGACTAAATAGAATTTCGATTGGCGAATCCAGTAGCCCATCTACTGCTATAAGATACTGAAAAGAAGGTTGTTTTTTTTGTTTCTACGACCCGCTTGAGTACCTTACTGCTGCTTGAACTTAACCTAAAAAAAGGAGCATTCTTTCTTTCCCAAAGTGAAAGCTGGACTGTTTTTGCCAAGGGCTAGGGCTTCATCGGAGCATCGGAATAATTAAGAACAGAAGGTAATCGGGTAAGATAAGAACTATTTAGGACGGTACGGTTTGCTAATGCTTTAACTATCCAATAGTTGGAAACTCCCACTTTTATAAAAAAGATTAATATATCTTGTCGTTTAGTGGCTTAGTCTTGCACATTCTTCTTCTTATTCACATATTCTGGTTAGGTATTTTCTATCATTCTGTGGCGGTATCTTTTCTTTTCATTCGTTGGGGGGTGGGTGTCTCTCTTCGGCTGCATCTTTCCTCTACTCCTTGGGATTTGGTTGTCTTTTTCCGGGGTATCTTTTTCCATTTATTAGCAATTGTTGGTCGGACATTTTCTTCTTGTGGTTGCATGCCGGTCTGTCTGTCGCCCTTTCCCAGGATATAGGAGCCTGTGGGTCAACTACTTCTACTTTGTATAGAAAGGGACTCCATTCGAATAGGATTCCTTTGAAGTAAGAGGGTTAAGGGGATAAACCTTACCGAATAGAGGTAGTAGATCCAGTTGACAGATGTAAAACGGCTGTAGCTGCAGCACCGGGACCAAGACCGGAAGCGGAGACAGGTGCAGATCCCATGACGGGTGCTTTGCTTTCGAAAAGTAGGAACTCAGACTGAGACTTTCACTTAATAAGGAACCCGGAATCTTTCCTTGCTTTCCACTCGGGGCCCCCAACTCCCATCTCTTGGATTCCACTTCCCCCCTATCGCCCCAACTTCTTTGTCTTCTCGGGCGGTCAATTACCCCTGGGATTGCCCTTGTCTCGAGCTCTCTTCTCTCTATCTTTTCCGGCGTAGAAGCCTCTGTTTGCTGGGAATCGGAATTCTACTACTATATTAGAAATTTAATTATTAATTATTAATTTTCCAATTAGCCGAACAGGGGGGGCATACGTAACCTGTTTTCATAATGATCCCGCGTAGGCATCTGTCTTTATTATAGCTAAAGCGGGATAGTTAGTCTTAGACGTCCAGTCCCCGATCCCGTTGACTGAGGACCAAGGCAAGCAGGGGCCCTAGCGGGGGAATAGATTGAAGAGGCAGCAGGCAATGGGAATCAAACAAATCCCATCGCTCCAACCAACACATTGGAAAGCTAAACCTCATCTTTTGCCGGATGACAGGACAGGAAAGGGTAGCGGATCCATTCTTCGGAGGGAGTCTGACGATCCATTTCCAGATCCATACACAGATTTTCCAGTCGCAGATATACACTTCTATTGTCGGGAGCATACCTCCGGATTATGGGGCCTTGGGATCACCATTAGCATTAGCGCGGGGGCCGGTCGCAGGAGCAAAGCAATAAAAGGTATAGACGGCGGTCAAAGCATCTGAGGAAGAAGTGGCAGGACCGGGACTAGCACCACCAGGCTGCTGACCACTTCAAACGGGGACTCTGGCCTGAGACTTGCTCATATGACTCTAAAGTCTACAGGAAAAAAAAGGCTACTACTCCGACTTTGATCCCATCTTTCAATATTCCGTGTAAACAAAACAACCGTGACTGCCCTTTCCGGTCTCCGAGCCTGAGTCAGGTACTCGCTTGGACTTGATTGAGACATTTGATCTCCCATTATGGCTTGCTGTCAAAGAAGGAATACATGAGTCCTTAACATCAATCTGGTGGCTTTCTATGAGTCATGGACCATACAAAACAAGATCGGAATTGGACTGTCCTTCGTGGACGAGATCTTCTTTTCGACCTTCCAGTTGACCTTCTCAATGACGGTTGCCTGAGAGTTGTATTGGATCGAACTACTACCTACTGGGCTTCTGAAAACCACTGAGGAATTGGTCCCAAGAAGAGAATTCAAGATGGTAGTCCCGGCTTGTTGAGTCGATCAAAAAGACAAAATTTTTCACTGTGCGAGTCAGAAAGAGCGAACCGAGATCCAGGATCCTGCCATGTGAATGAGACTGCCCTTCGCTCGCCTACGTGATCCAGTTCTTCTCTTCCTTCCGGGAAAGCAAAAAATCAATGCATCTTATCTCAAGTTGAAGAGTCAGAGAGCGAGGGGAAGAAGGTAGATGAACGAATCTCAATTAGGCTTATTCGACTTAGACTTAACTCTCACTCTACATACTTTTTTGCGACTGAACCAGACTGTACGTACACCTTCTTCAAGATCACAGGGAGAAAAAGTCACCGTCTACTCGTAAAGGAAAGCCTATGCCTATGTCTTCTTCTTTGGTTGGCCTTACTGATTGATCAGCCCAAAACGTCTTTCTTGACTACCTTTTTTGAGGAGAGGTGGGATTTTCAAGAAAGCGCAAACCAAATCCATGGCTGAAGGATAGGCACCACGACGTCGTCACCTTTTGAGACGAATTAGTTGCATCTTGCTTTGTCCAATGTCTTCTTCTTTCTTATCGCATCTATCTTCCTTGACATGTCTGATCTTTTTAATAGAATATAAGTATATGAGGCAGGATTGCGATTGCAAATACTTTCTTTGTGTGCTTATCTTCGACTCGGTCGGATAGTTCTTCATATGATATGGCAATGAACCGAAGATTTTTGTTTGACTATGTACTTTTTTATCTTCTGCGTGCCCATTTAGTCGCTGACCCTTCTACCGAGGGTGATCTCACATGTCGAAAGATGGTTCACTTATCTTCTCTAGCTTATATTGCATTGCATACGGCAAATCTCACCTCACATTTGTATCAGAGTTTCGTAGACAGATTCTCGATGGCTATTTTTCAGCCGCTAATGGATTCTTGGAAGATAGTCTTCGTCTTTATAGCTGTGTCAGACGAAGAAAATGGAAATACATCTTGCCTCGATCTTCTTTGTTATAGTGCGTGCAGACGAGCGGAAGAAGTTTATGTCTTTGTCTTCGTCTTTCTTGCTATTGAAGAGGCTTCAGCAACAATTGGACCATTCGTCAACTTGTATTAATCAATCCAATTTCTTTATCTATCTATTTTGCCTAGTAGCGTTAGCGCTAGCAGCCTATGACGAAAGGTCCGCGTAAGCGTAATCGCTAGAAGCATTATTAGTAGCCTGCCTATCTAGTTGCGCCTATCTAGAAGCTTCAGTGTAGGAAGACTGAGTAGCGTAGCTGGTTATCAATTTAGTCTAATTTACTTTCTTTACTTTCTGCGGACACTTTTCATCGATCTTATGCTGCTTAAGCATTCGTCTATCAATGTCACAGCTTTTTCTAAAGTGGAAGGAAGCTTAAGCAGATCTTGGACTTCGTTTTCTTATCGCTACTTCTAAAGCGGAAGCTATGGACTTTCCAATTGACTTTACGACGGGATTTCTCCACTACTCTACTTTAGCTAGTGGCTTAGCCGCCGCTGCCTCGCCACTCGAGAATTGCTATACATTTCCTTCGGATGTAAGCTAAGCTCCTTCTTCAAAGCACGACATAGAGGAGTAGGTTGGTCATAGATGCGAATCTACTGCTGCTTGTCCAACAGAATTATTTTACCTTTTGATAGAGTAGGAAATGCGAGTTCTCGCAACTGGTCTACTTTAGAAAAAACTCCACATTTTCTTCCTATTGACCGAAAACCTCGTCTTCGGAAGAATTTATACGGGCCAGCCAAAGTCTATCTTCTACGTAAGAAAGCCGGTTCACCAATCTGCTTTTTCTGAGATCTGTGTACCGCTGGCCTGCCTACCTCTTTGAGGAAAGAGAATCAAAGGAAAGGAAAAGAAAGACAGGAAAAGAGAAAAGAAGGATTGAAGATTGTGAAATGATTGTTCCCTCATAATGTAAGGATAGAAAGATGGCAAGAAGATCGTTCAAGTTAGGTTCATCCTAAGGGGTTTAAGGAGAACCGAGTGATCGTTTAGGGAACGCAGTTAAAGTGGGTCGGATTAGCCCAAAGGTAGGCGATCCACGGAGATTGCGGGTTCCAATATTTTTCTTTCTTATTTCAATTAAGATCACTTTTGCATTCCGTTGCATGAAGTATTTCATTCTGCCCAAAGGTCTTTAAAATGCTAAATGCAAAGGGAATGAGTAGAATGGTCACGAATGAGATGGGGAGATAGGATAACCCTTCTGCCCAAAGATGAGCCTTGACGGTGCAAGGAGCTTTCCTAGAAGTCAACATTTGCACATGATGATTTACTTCACCGATTCGAACCATAGCCCCTGGTTTGAATTGACAGTTTGTGATCCCTACAGATTACAGTTCAAGTTCAAGTAAAAGTGAAAGATAAAGAAATAAAGTACCTTTAGTGCAGCTATGACGTGTTTACAGTCTCCAAGAACCTAGCGGGTATTGAACCTTTGAGCGGTTCTAATTACGGTTCATGGAAAATTAACCTGGACATTATGCTGGGTTGTATGGACTATGACTTTGTGCTCACAGAGCCCAAGCCTCCTACACCTACAGACGAGTCTTCGGCTACAGAGAAGGCCCACCATGTTAGGTGGGAGAAGGTGAACAGACTTGCGATGATGATCATCAGGGCCTCGATCCGCGAGTCGCTACGTGGAGGCATCGCTACTACGAAGACGTCGTCGGAACTGATGTCTTTGATCAAGAATCAGTTTGTAGGAAATAAGAAGTCACTGCTACTTGCTCCAAATAATGAACAAAAAGTATGATGGTAATGGAAGCGTGCGAGAGCACCTTATTTTTCTATCGAAGTTGTCCATAGGGATCAGGGAGCAAGTGAGAAAGTTTGAGGAGGACTTGCTGGTCAATATAGCAGTGATATCCTTACCCAAGGTTTGCAATACATTCAAGGTTAATGACAATGCTAAGGAAACCTTGGGAATCATAAAAACCAGAATAAGCACCATCAATAAGGTCAAGGTCAGAATCAACAGGCTACTCAGGATAGTGGCACAGGTTGTTGGTTCTGCAGGATGGATGGTCTTTATCAGTCATCTTTAGATGATACATATGCATCTTCTTTATTGACTGAGACAGTAGATTCTACACAATCCGGGTCTAAGCGCTCCTTGTTGGCAGAGGATTCTGCAGTCTTATGGCATGAGAGATTAGGGCACATCTCCAGATGTTGGATGTTGTCTCTTGGTGAAAGAGGGTATTCTCTATGGATTGTATTTCTCAGGTTTTGACACATGTGTAGATTGTGTCAAGGGAAAGTTGACTAAACAGAGGAAGTTTGAGGCGGCCAGAGCTTCAAAGTTGTTAGAGTTGATCCATACGGATATCTATGGTCCTTTCTCTACTCCATCTCGTGGTGGACAGCGGTACTTCATTAGCTTCATTGATGCCTATTCTAGATATGCTTATGTGTACCTGCTTCATAATAAGTTCGAAGCTTTGGAGACCTTTCAGACTTATCAGACAGAGGTAGAGAAAGAATTAGACAGGAAGATTACGGTTGTTCGATCAGATCGTGGTGGAGAAGATTTTGGCAGAATGGACCGTGATGGGGTGAATCATGGGCCGTTTGCTGAGTATTTGAAGGAACAGGGCATAGTTCCTCAATACACCACTCCTGGGACTCCTGAGCAGAACGGTCTTTCTGAAAGGAGAAATTGGACATATCAGGAGGCTGTTCGCAGCATGTTGAGCCATTCCTCACTGCCTGAGGAATTCTTGGGAGAAGCCTTGAAAACTGCAGTTTATATTCAGAACCGAGTTCCTTGCAAAGCTGCACCTGAAACTCCTTATAAGCGATGGACAGGAAAGATGCCGAGCCTTCATCATCTACATGTTTGGGGATGTCCTGCAAAGCAAAGGCAAGACTATATAATCCCGAGTTGAAGAAGCTCGACTACCGGACGGTGAGATGCTATTTCATCGGTTATTCGGAGAGATCTAAGGGCTACAGATTTGATTGTCCGTCACGACATATGGAGATTGTCGAGACGAACCGTGCCAACTTTCTAGACAATGACAGATTCAGTTAGCTACTTAACTCAGGAGCAAGCTACCTAGCTTTTCTAACCCTACAGGCAAGCTAGCTACAAAGACATTGAATCACTTGCTTGGGGGGAGCCCACAAAGAACCATGCCACTAAGGAAAGAGAAGAGCTTGAGAGATCTAACCTATTCTAAGATATCCTATCTTGCTATAACCCTTAGAGAACTAGAATAGATAGAGTAAGGAAGCGATAGCTAGCTCGACCGGCCCCTTGATCCTAACCCTCGGAAGAGATGGCCACATACTAAAAGAAGTGGATATATTATCTCCTACATTCCCCTAGCTACCGGCAAAGAGCTAGCTCCATCTAATGGGCGCTAATTCAATATATCTTGCTCTAAACCTCCAGTCAAGTAGCTACATGTTTCCGACTGCCAAGAACCAACAAGAGCTACCTCATCCAGTCTTTTCTTTCCTTGCTTATCTGTCCTTGCTTCCCAAACCATCGGGATACTAAGATAGGAAGGGTTCAGCTAGGTTGCAGCTCTTGCTCTATCCTAGGGCTCAGACTCAGGGAAGAAGGCTTTCAACAACAAGCAGAGATTAGCTACTTCATGCCCCTAGCAGCCAGACGAGCTAATTAGGGCTAATTCATTCCATATTCTTATAAACCTATAGGAGCTACAGGACGATGGAAGACAACTAATAATACAAAAAGATGATAGTCCGATAGATAGATGCAATTGAAGAAAGAGTAGGAAAGGTATTTTGCTAATTCATATAAGAAAACAGGAGGGTCTTACTGCAATACCTAGACACAATACATATACTACAACTAGAGGAGAAGCGTTCTACCTCACTCTTTATCCTCATTGGACTGAAGGACTTCGCAAAAGAGGAGCTAACCCTACTCATGCGGGATACCTATTCCAAGCCTTACTACATGAGGTAGCTTGCTTACTCTTCTCTTACCTGAGAGTGAGAGATCTTATTTTATATTAGGCATTCGAGCTTGCTCTATCCCTATAGAGAAGACGAGAAGACTAACTAGAAGACGAACTAGAAGACGAAGACGAAGTCGAAGACTATACGAAAGAGCAAGCAACTACCTTACCCGCGCTCTTAGCTCGTCAAGTGACTTTTCTTTGCCTTCCCTCCATAAGGTCTTTCCTTTCGTGGTACCATACCATTGTACCATACTCTCCTTTATATGGAAGATGGTATGTGAATATGGAAAGCCAAGCCCGGTCACTCCGACAATAAGAAGAAAGGGCTAAGGCCTGATAGCCAACCACGGTCAAGCCTACTTTCCTTCTTCGTTCTGTCGGTGAACCCATCCTTCTTTCTATGAATGATGGCCCAAGGTCGAAGTCCAGGATGAAAATCAGTTAACCTTCGGTTAACCCTAGGGTCAGATCTGAACGATCAAAGTTCATTTTCCCGGGATTTTTCATCAAAAAATGGCTCTTTTCGTCAATACACAAAGGGGAACTCCAGACTTAGGAACCCAGCTTGGTGGAGCAGGAGAGGAATAAAAACCTTTGCTGTCAGTTTGATTGGCTGACCTGAGTAACCTAATCTTGAACTTCGACCAGGGTTGAGTTTGTCGAATCGATTGGCGACTGAGGTTTCTCCCTTTGATCTAGTTCGCGTATGGAACGTGCTTCGATGCCACCAATTGATAATAGTTGAGTCCCAAGGGATCGACAAGTCCGTGGATTTGCTTTACTTCTTATGCCCCGAATTCTTCTTTTGTGAGTCAATCAATCAAGAGGCCGAACGCTTACTCTCTTTTTGGCTTGATCAAGTCTCGGCTCAAGCTGCCGATGGGCATCCCGAAAGCAAGGAGTTTCTGTCTCTTCCTGCGGATAGCAGATTCATAGGTAAAGTAAAGAAATCCTTGGATTTAAAATCGAAGTCTTCATCCTCTGCATGGCAAGGTGAGAGGTAGGGCTTAACGGCTTCGTCGAAGGAAAGCGCCAAAAAGGCTTCGTGAGTTTCTTCTAGGCGAGCAGCTCTTCTTTCAAGGCTGCTGGGAGGAGATCTCGCTCGAAGCAGCCTTCATTGATATTGATCACTCTTACTATAGGATAAGAATATTCGTAACTAAGAGACTGAAAGGAAAGAAGACCTGACTAGGATAGCTTCCTGGCCTAGGTAGTTTGTATGTGGTAGTTCGCTTTATTTTCCCTAGATTGCGTAGTGCTGAGCTAAGTTCCGCCCTTTCCTATTAGCTATAGTAGGAGGTTTACTATGTCCTATAGGACGGAAAGGGAAGTTTACTTGACAATGCCATCATTGACTTCTTCCTCTGACCGGGCTTTTTGTTGGTTGACTGAACCCGGACTTCTTTTCCAATCCAAGCAACCTACGTGATCAAGTCTTCACGTAGTTCCTTCTCTCACGCGCTTTTCCACGATTCGCCTGTGGTAAAGCAGCTCTTTAATATTAATATCCTTATTTATTGCTCGAGTGAGGTTTAAACTATGCTAGAAAGGGCTAGAAGGTAGGAGGCTGGGGGTCTAGGTCACAGTACGAGAACCTATTATCCTACCTTACGGGGGCTGCCGCCGCCTTTTCTCAACGTCGAAATAGGCCAGGGTTCGTCTATTTCGATACAAAAACCACGATTTTGAGAGACCAGACCCACTTTGGGAACTCAAAGACCAGGAAACGAAAGCACGCTTAAGGCAATATGAATAGGGGATTGAGTGGGGACGGACACCATCCCTGCGGAATTCCAAGAAGGCAATCCAACTTAGTGAGCTCGAACGCGCGACCATAGAGACTCTATCTTTGGCGGGAGAGAATCTGAAAGCGGGATACCGGAGTGAACGGCAAGAAATGCGGGTTGCTTGCTTACTCAGTAGCATCCACAACTGGATTTTATCATTGATGAGCTCGTAAGTGAAAGCGTTTAGGAAACGAAAGAGCGTCTTTCGGGCCTCACACTAGATATTCTTCTAGATTGGATTTGAATCGAATCTCAATTCGTCCACTTTATCCATCGGCAGCTGCCCGAGCGAGCTCAGTTCAGTCGGCGTTCTGTGTTCTAATACGAATATTCTCAACCTGAGAAGCCTTTTTGTTTGGCATCGTGGTTTGGTTTAGAAAACCTTGTGCTTTTGGCATCAAGCAGATTTCGAAGAGGGGACTCTGTTTAGGAGGAGATTCACCAGCTTGGGCTTAAGACTGGAAATCCCGATTCTTACCAGGAGGAGATGACCCAATGAATGCCTATAGGAGATAGGATAGAACAATGCGGACCTTAGCAGAGGTTTTTCTTACTCCTATCGCCGCTCTTTCAATATGGGATAGTCAAAGGCACCCTACTTATGGAACTACAAGACCAATAAAGGTCGCTTAGTGCCTGGAACAAAGTAACCCCCTGGGGGAAGAAGAAGGGGACAAAACGTGCCGGAAAGCAGAGGCTGTTAAAGTCTTTTCATACTGGGACAGGAATGCCAGATCCAGAGAAGAGGGACGGTGTCCTCACTTTCGGATAAATAGCCCCCCATTCTGTTAGAAACCTATTCTATTCATAAAGAAGTTGTTGACTCAGATGTCCTGCCCCCACTTCTATTGCGAGTTCCCTCAGGCAGAGAGGTCTATTGGACCGGGGAAGCCCCTCTTCTTTTATTGCTCGGGGGCTAGCAGCACACTAAAGGTATACCTGCCCTTCTTCCCAAGAACAAACTCACTCCCATGGGGGACTGACTTCGATAGAGGATTATTGGGAAAGGCATTACTATATTCCTATTACTTGGCAGGTTTAAGAATTCTTCCACCTCGAGGGATCGATGTGGGAAGGGGACTTTCCACTATGAGCTAAGAAAGCCCGTCTTTTTAATTAACAGACCTGGAAACCTCGGTTGACTGAGATAAAAACGATCAGACGAACCCCCTTTTCGCTTAAAAAAGAGTGATTTAAGCAATCCACATAGGCAGGGTAGTCACTCAACAAGCAATAGCATATAAAGTGGGAAGCGAAAACACGCGGAATCAGGAGCTCCCGGGCAAGGCAAGCTGCATGTGTTAAGCGGTAGCCAGCAAGAGATCGGGAAGCAGCAGTGTCAGGAGGTAGTTCAACCAAAGCAGTAAGGTAAGCCGCGGTACCATAAGGCATAGTCGTTAGCTATATGGGAAGCAAGGGTGGTCTACGATCAGATAGGCGGCTAGTCCTGATTTAAAGCAGTAAAGTAGTCCGGTAAGAAACGTAAGCTGAGAACACCCTTTTTTCTAGGATATAAATCTCCCAGTAACTAGAGTTAGTAAATACGGCTAATCATCCCTGTTTGAGTTGACCAGAAAGCAGTAAACTGTAGTCAGCGGTGAACAAGAAAGAGGTAAGTAGCCAGAAGCTGTCAGCCAGAGTAGCAAACTAAGCGATAGGAAGGTCTAGTGCGGTCAAAGCAGGAAGCTAAGAGGACAGGTTTCGGTTAGCTCAACCAGAGTAGTAAGACAAGCAGTACCAGTAGCCCGCCTTCCTAGTAATAACATAACAAAGATTCTAGACCAATTATTCTCGTATAATAGAGAGAGAGGGGGGATGACCAAACCTAGCCTTTATCGATTCATATCCCCGCCCAACCAGCTCTATTAGTTTATCCATAGATGGATTGGAATCTAATTCATTATTCCTTTACCCACCCCACCTATTGGTTGGTTTTTTTACGGATTAATCAGGGGACCCCCTGATCTTCTTTGGATGGATAAGGATATCTGGGTTCCCCGGCCAACCTCTTAACCCACCTCTTTATTGAAAGCAGATATTTTGTTGGGGGTCTTTAGACGGATTATCCAAGCCATCAAAGGAATTCCTTGAGATCTAGGTCTCTCCCTTTAATCCCTCTTTGTGAGATGCACCGAGCACCGACAAAATCAGGAAATTTGTTCAATCGCAGTCCCAAAATCGGCTTTTGTATGTTACTAAGCCCATACTAGGTTCTTTTTCCACACTATGTGACTAGCCGGCGATGATGGGACTAGTAGACGCAGCAGACTGCACTTGTCTCATGAAATGGTTCTTCTCGACAATCCATTTATTGTAGGTTAGATTCAGACTGAGCAGACTCTAGCTCTTGCGTCTGCATGATCTGACTTCTATGACTTGTAGTATAAAATAGAAAAATACATTGATTTTGCTTCCCCTTCCCTCCCGCCTGTGGGTCTCTCTAGTAGTTAGATCGAGTATCCGAGTCTGCGTACGCTAGTTAGTTGTCATTCTTCCTACGTGCCTTTGAGCAGCTAGTATTGAGCAGACGCAGACGATAAGACGAGCAGATGTTCTTCTGTTTCTTCTGTTTTATCTTCTTCCCTCTCCTTTCGAGGAATTCTTCCCCAGGTCTTTAGTTTGTTCCCGGCAACCCGGGCTCGGGCTAAGGTCTCGCTGGTTAAAATATCCTACGCTTCTTTTCTCGTGAGCTCTACTAAAAGAGGAGTAGAAGCTAGGTTTGAATCTCCTACGTCCACCTTCTTCTGGAGTTCTTTCCAGCAGTCGGTTTTTGGTCTTTTTCGTATCGAAATGGATCGCCCTTTCCTTTAGAGCAAAGTTGCCTCATCCCGACGGGTTCTACCATCAAAGCGTGCTCCGATCGCGCCTAGCCGGGCAGGGAATTCTCTCCTATCTCCGACCGAGCATACGAGCATAAGCGATTGCAGTTTTTTAACTAAATAGCTAGTCGGGTTCGGTTTTGTTAGGCTAGACTAGAAACGTATGCACCTTCTTTTGACTTCGACGTTGAGCAAAGGGTTCGCCAACCCCAGATCTATTTATAAGAGGTAGTCAAAGAGGTTATCTTACTTACCCAGACCCGCAGCGTGCTTATGTTTCCCGTTCCTGTATGTGAGGAATTCCCCCCGCTGGAGCTCCTTTGTTTACGGGAATAATAGGTATACCTTCAGTTTGCTTCTAGCTTGATAAGGAATTCGTCAACCCTCGATGACTGCCTAAAGTCAGTAATGGGCTAAGGGCGTCGCTCCTAGTAGCAGGTTGACTATGTCCACAACTGATTCTTTCCCGTAAGAGGATAATAGTTGATAGTGGGCGGGCCTAAAGGCAAGTAAAAGTCCCCGCTAACTCCGATTTTCTTTCCTACGAAATGGGTACATAGGCACTGAAGCCCAGTCCTTTCCACAACCTATCTTTGTCGATTTTCTAATAATAGGTTGTTAGTTCATAGGTTGCTATTTCCTATTCTCAACCAATCTTTTTAGCCACCTATCTGAGTACATAAATGCTTTTGTAATAGAAGGGCTTTTTAATCCTTCAATAAAGGGGTAAAGCCATCAAGCCACCTCTGTCTATCCCGAGATTGAGTCAACCTCTGTATCCCGATTGTCTTACTGCTTGTGTTGCCCAAGCAGAATCAATTTGTTGCACTAAGGATGCCGTATTTGTATGGGTCCAATACTGGCTCTCTCTCTGCGAGTGCAATAGCCATATAAGTCCGAGCACCCTATCTTATTCAACAACCTTTTTGTAATAAAATAGGTTGGTGTACTATAATAGGTTGCTATTTCTCCTAAAGTGAGTACACCTCCCCTGCGGATCGGTACAAAGGAGTCACTCTGGAAAGATGAAACCCCAGGCTTTGGCGGATCTTAGTCTTTTTTTGTATGAGCACGAGCTTCCCCTTGAGCTTACGGTCATACGAGGGGGACCAGCTCCTTGCTTGCGTCAGATTCACCCCAGGGTTAAGGGTTCAGTCTCATTCTAAGCTTTAGACAAAGAGAGATAATGGAGGAAGAGATATGACAAGACGGATTCCACCTCTGAATCTACTTACGGCATAGAGCTTTGATATGTAGCCATCTTTCTCCTGCCTTTATAGGAAGAAAGACTGCCTTAGAATAGCGAATAGCTCGAAGCACAGGGAAGAGAAGTATGAAAGACTTCAATCGTACTGCTACTGATACCGGTATAGAGAAGAGAACCACTAAGGTATTCGTGGACGGGAAGAGAGGGGGAGAGATTGATCAAGGAAGGGATTAGAACAGAACTTCTTTCGGCCTGCCCATGATACAGGTCATCATCCCTTACTCAGCTATATCTCTTTTCATGGTTCTATTCCCGTCCTTAAAGATAGATCCTGTGTCTGTCCATTCCTCTAGTCCTCTCTCTTCTGGTAAAGGGAATAAGGAATAAGTCTCGATCTATGGCCCTGTCGTCTGGAATCGGGCCCATCTGTCTTCTTTGTCTCAATCTGTCGTGGCCAAGAGCTCTTCTGCCAACAGGTATCGGTCCAACCGCTACAGAGGCAGGAACATCCTGGAGTCCTTCCAAGTTCTTTGCTGGTGTGCAGGATGAAGAAGAAGGCCAGGCTCAATAAAGAATTTAATGTAGAAAGGGGATCCTAAACAAAAAAGGAGTCCATGACCCCGACGAGCTTTTTCAGCCCCTCAGAATCTATTCTATATACGAAAGACTTTTTTAGTAATTGCGTATATATTAACATAAGGCCTTCCGTGTCCCTTTACGTAATAGCGAGCCCCACCCCAATCCATTCCCGTTGACCGACCGCTCCTTCCCTCCGCAACATCGAAACTGTGTATGTATTAGGAGCGCAAGAATGGGGCTTAACTTTACTAAGATAAAAGAAGCTCAAGCTGAAGCGTTCACTAAGCGAGGAACTTTCCTCAGTAGAACCACCTTTTCCTCTGATCAGGCTGTTTAGACCAGAACCACTTTCTCCTCCGGTCAGGCTGTTTAGACCAGAACCACTTTCTCCTCCGGTCAGGTATTTAAGAAGCAACTTCTTTCTTCTCCTTCACCGAAAACCGGCCAGTTTCTAAACCTCTCTGGTTTGGAATTCTGGAAGCAAACTCCGGAGCACCAACAGTTGTAGGGGCCCCCAAAAGGGGGCCGAAGTGCGCCTTTTAAAGGTTGTTCTGGCCACAACTATATGCAGGCAACCTTCCATGCTGGGGGGCAACCTTCCACTTCAATACTAGGGGCTGCTTCTCGCTCACCAAAGCGTACTTAGTTTCCCGGGACGAGCGGCTCCTTCTTTCTTCCTTCTAATGGGTAAGAATGCGTCCCTAAGGTTCTTCCTTAGATGGAGAAAGAAATGACTGACGCCCTCGAAGCTGACGCGTCAGTCCTCTCTTATTGCCTTATTTGAACCGGCGTAAGGAGGTTCAGTTATAGTATAGTAAAAAGTATAGTCTAGTGCGGCTTATGGTTCTAGTAGCACAAAATAGAGAAACTATACTATGCTAGTTCACTCTAGAAGACCTAGTCTGACTATAGTTTGTAGTAGTATAGATTAGTTAGATTCGTAGAACAGAAGAAGAGTACTTAGCTAGCTAAGTACTCTCTTCTGGATAGCTGCGAAGCCTTCAATGTTGGAGACTTTGCTTCCCGTTCGCTGAACAACCCCCCCTGTTGCTTAACTATGCTTCAAAGGGTGAACTCCACCTATTTTTGAGCTATTGAATTAGCAATCCGAAAATCAATCTCTTTCTCACTCCCCTCTATCAGAAAAGGGGGCTTGGCTCAGAAATGGTGGTAAGGCAAGCTCTATGTATCTAGGTAGAAGTAGACCCCGAGCTCTGGGGCCCTATCACGTAAGGCAGGTAGGTAACCTAACCTAACCCAGACCTGGAAGGGAACTCTTTCCTTAATCCGGGTCAGACTATCACACACGAGACTCGCCTGGGCTCTCATCGAGACCAACTAACTTCTCTCTCCTTAACGTCTGGTACCATTGCCCCGCCACTCTGCCTGTCTTCTTGTGGCCGGGTCGGGTCATTCTTCACTCCTGTTACAAGGGAGACCTCTCTTCGCATACCGACCCTCCAGTTAGTTCCACTTCTGGGGCGAAGCTGAGCACTCGGGGCATAACATAAGGGCGTGCGGTTATTATTAACGTGCTTTTCCAGCCCATATCTTCCCACCTCCGGTCACATGAGCTTTCGAGAGCCCGGTCCGGATCCCAAATATTGGATATTTATGTCTCATGTCTTTCAGCTCAGCGGGATCCAGATAAAGACAGACCTACCAGTTCTAAGTGGCAAGATCAATCAAACAAAATAGGCTCAAGAGAAGAACCAGTTTTCTTCTTCTTCCACTATATCCCACGCCCTATATTAAAATAAGAAAGTACCCTTTCTATTCTTAGGTAGGCCTGCACGCACCTTTTTAGGTTATCCGGAAGGAATTTCATTACTAATGTGATACCTCCACAAAGAAAAAGCTCCTTGGACTTCCCTATCCGTATGGCCGGCCAATCCGTGACAACCCCACAACAAAGAGTGAAATGCCAACACTTACATGCGTAAAGACAAAACCCCAAACCACCTTGTTTGTGTACTGGAACAGCTACCACTTCCTTAGAACAGCACTAACTTACCGCTCTCTACTATAAGAAAATCCAAGAAAGAGAATAGCTCCATAATAAAAAACTGCCATGAATTACACACACGCAAGTAGTGGCTCGGCTAGAGGACTACAGAAGCCGGAGCCTATGCACTACCGAAGAATGGACCTGATAGAATCAATCGATTGCATAAGATATGCCAAAACCACTTACTGGTCTTTCCGAACAGCATAAAGAAAATAAAAAGAAGTAAAGTAGACTCGGAAAGAAAAGATATAGTGAAACCCTCTCCTCGCTTTAGTAGATTAGGCGAGTGTCCTACCTAATTCAATGATTAGAATAATGGAGAAGGGAGAGGTCTTCAAAAAAACCTATACTCCCACTTCCCTTCTTAGTATAGGGTTAGATTTCGCAACAAAATTAGGTGGGCCCTGTAAAGAGTGAGCGCTCACTCTTTCTTTATGGGGAGAACCGCATCTATTCAAAGGAAATGTTTCGGCCTGCAGGAGAGGCATCTTACTTTCCTACTGACTGAATCACTTGAATCAGTTGAAGGAGGTTTCTACAGGAAGAGTTGCGACTCAGCGTCGGGGCGGGCGGGGGGTTCATGACGAGTGGGCATGAACTGTAATGTAACCAAACAAACTAAAGTGAGCCAACCACTAATTCCTGAACCGTAAAGGGAACCACCCTGTAAAGAGCCTCGCCTAAAGGGCCGGACCCGGAGCTGAGAACAAGATCGAAAGCGCAACTTCTCATTCGAAGCATGAAAGTGGTCAGGTCGCTTAGAGCCGGAAGAGATAGGAGTGGCCTTCTTTTTAGGGGGTTGCTCGAAATCTGTCAAATACGAGCCCTTCTTTCTCTATTCAATCCACGGCCTACCTCGAGACACCTGTGTCACAACGGCTGATCTTTTGAGTGAGGGAAGCCGGAGCATTGGTCAAGAGAGAGAAAGAAGAGGAACTAAAGATCGAGAAAGTCACATTAGCTACACCAGACACACCTTTTTTTGTTCTCCTATTTCTGGACTGACCGGATCGGTCACCCCTCAACCAACTAAGAAATTTCTGAGCAGTTCCCCTTGAGCAGAGCTAACCCTTTCATTTAACCCGCTCCTAGTAGGATAACATAGTACTAGGACTTACTAGATTAAACACCGGTAATTGATTGGTGAAGGGTGCAGAGAGTACTAAGCCTTAGGTAGCTGCTATCTATCGGATCTTTTCTAAGAGGTTAGGTGGTTGAGTCGAAGCGGAGAAGGAGACTCAGTCATCGGTCGTGCCGGGATTTATTTCCTACTTCCAGCTGAATGAGGGCCACACAGCCGTCAACCCGGCTTGAAGTGCTTTCTAGATCCAATCTCCTGGTCTTTCCTTCGCTATTCGAATGTCTGGACCAGTAGAAATGTACGAAAGGTGGTCTTGTCCTTTCCTTTCCAACTAGTAGCTCCGTCGTTGATCTCTCCTCTTCCCGACCGGCTGTGACTCATATGTCCAGACAAGGACTCTCGATTCCTAACGAACCCATAGATTCTTCTACCATTCGACCAGATCTTCTAGATTGTATTAAAATTATCCGGCCTCGAGCAATCCTTCTGGCCGGGATCGTGGTCCGTTGGCTGGTCATAAGGATAATCGTTCTTATTAGGTCAGGGGCGGCCGGCCCGGGGGTTGCCCGCGATTGGTAATGGCACAACCAGAAGAGGGGTAGGGGAGACAAGGTTACGCGCTGGGTAGCGCAGCGCATCTGTTTCGGGTACAGAGGCGACGAGGGGTGCTAACCCGGCCACCCAACCCAGCAGGGCAGGGGCGGGCCGGCCATAGGTTCGAATCCTGCCACCTTTCTTGTGGATCATCCTGTGGTTACCGGATGATGGGAATAACAAAGCAGAAATTTTTAAATGAGCACGAAATGTCAATAAATGAATTCTCTCATTATTCGTTATTTCCGGGTCTTTTCGTTGCATTCACTTACAACAAGAAACAAGCACCAGCGTTTGGTGCAGCACCTGCATTTTTGTGCATTCTTCTTCCTTTCCTTGGTCTTTCGTTCCGTCATATTCCTAATAACTTATCCAATTACAACGTATTAACCGCTAATGCACCTTTCATTTATCAAATCTCAGGGACATGGTCTAATCATGAGGGTAGTATTTTATCATGGTGTCGGATCCCAAGTTTATATGGATTCCTTCTTTGTTACCGGGGTCGACCCCAAAGCCATAATGTCTCAAAACGAGGAGGCCATAGAGAAACTCTTTTTTTTTCCTTTGTCTCTAACTTCGTGAAGAACTCCATTCTATCTCTCCCTCGTTACGAACAAAAAACTGGGGCTGCGCCCCAGTTGTACACTCCCTTCGTTCTACGAACCCTTGTTGATTCTGAACTTCGTTCGCGAAGGAACCGGACTTTTGACGGGCCAGCCCTTTTTTATGCGCCGCTTTCCCCTGGAAGGAAAATGAGCTTTGCTCCTCTGGGCGCT